TAGAAAGAAGAATTATTTTCTATTTTCAGGGTATGAACCTAAAAGCTTAATTTTTAGCTTATCTTTCTATATTTAGGTGTAATGATGCACATTGAATTTTGATTTCAAAGGATTAGTTTAATTCTAAATAATATAATAAGAGTAATAAATTACATTATCTATTCTATCAAAATAGCCCTTTATTCAGGCATCTTATTATTTATTTGTTTATTTTCTTAGGAACTAGTTCAATATAAACCATAAAATTCTGTGGAAGTTAACATTTGGTCCTTTCAAACAAATAATTATATTAAAATGATAGATTTGATTTATTTAATTTTGATAAATTATATATTATTATATAATTACTGTTAAAGTTAATTTGATATTTGGAAAAAAAATAAAAGAAAAAGGGGGGGTAATATATATATATATGTATAAGACTATTTAAGAATAGGGGAAAGTATACTAATATAGGATAGATAGGAGTATTTTAGACGATGGAAGCCAACATCCCAAGTAGAGATAGGATAGTATAGGATAGGTAATAGAACATGATAGGTAAGAACGTGACACATGATCCATATGGAAGGGGTTGAAAGAGAAGAAGTGAGAGAAAGAGAGATGTTTACCAATAAGGAATAAGGCGATAGAAGAGACTGAGCTATAAGGAGTAACAGATCAGACTAAAAGGACTATAGACATAGGAGGATTTAGGTACGGGTAATAGTACATTGGATACAAGGAGTATATGGAGTTGTTAGAATATAGAAATGGATGGGATAGGTAAAGATCACAGGATATGTAAGTATTTAGATATGGGTAACAGTACATGATATGAGAGAATGGTAATACTAGTATATATATAGGAGATTATAATCATATAAATATTTATAGGTGGTGGAGACATATGGCGATGGATACGAGTGGAGACGTAAGGCCCGGGGAGGGGGGGGCTATTACTCCGTTCCTTTTTACATTTTAATTAATATAATTATAAGTTTGATTCTTTCTTTAAAGTTCAGAGTTTGAATTTTATTATATGTAAGGCTTTCCTAAATTTCTAAATGATTTTTTTATTTCAGTATTTATTTTTGGTTTTTATTGGGTGATAAAACCAGGATTTTAATTATAACTGACAAAAATTGTGCCAGCCGTCGCGGTTATACAATTAGTTAAATTGAATTATTTTGGCTAAGTATTATATTATTTTTATAATTAAAATTTTTATTTTGAGGTGAAATTCAAATTCAATAATTTTTTATTAGTTATTATAGATATATGAAATTCATGTAAAGACTAGGATTAGATACCCTATTATTATGATTTTAAATTTGCTTTAATATTAATAGTTATGTTCTTAAAATTAAAAGAATTTGGCGGTTATTTATTCTTTCCAGAGGAACCTGCCCCTTAATTGATAATCCACGATTGATTTAACTTAGATTCTGTTTATATATCGCTGTCATTGAATGTTTTATGAGAATATTTTCTTGAAATTTTATAAATTTAATGTTAGGTCAAGATGTAGCTATATCTAAGTGGAGGTGGGTTACATTATTTTTATATTTGGATGGTTAAATTTGATTTTAAGCCTGAAATTGGATTTGGTTGTAATTTTTATAAAACTTTTAATTTTGATTAAAGTTCTAAATAATGTACACATCGCCCGTCACTCTCATTATAAAATAGTTGAGATAAGTCGTAACAAAGTAGGCCCACCGGAAGGTGGGCCTGGTAAGTTCAAGATGCTTCCGTTAGGGAATTTATTATTTACATTAATAACTTTTATTGTGCGATTCAATTCATCTTGATTAATATTTATTTAATTTTGTATTTATTTTTTTATTTTAATAAAAATATTTTGTTTTTTAGTATTTTTAAGAATTAATATTTTTTCTTTTTTTAACTGTAAAGGTTTATATTATTTATATTTTAAGTATTTATTATTTAGAGTACCTTTTGCATCAGGGTTTAATCAAATTAAAAAATTATTTTTTTTTCTCGAAATCTTAAGATTTAAGATATAATGTTTTATTTTTGTTTCAAAAAGATTAATAATTATATTTTAGAGGTTATATGCTTTTCATTTAAGATGATATCTAGTTTTCTAATAATTGAATATAATTCATTTTTAACAATGCTTTAATTGATTTTATTATTAAAAGTTTGTTATATAAAGGTTAGAGGGGATAAGCTCTCTAATTTTTCTAAAAATAGTTTTTTTTAAAATGTTGTTTAGGATTAAAAATTTTCATTATTTATTTTGTTATAATTATATATTTTTTTTAAAGATTTATTATATTTTTAGTTTTTTATTGGAATTTAATTTTTAATTTTTGAAATTTTTAATAATGTTAAAATTAGTAATTTAGTTAATTTATCTATTGGAACTCGGCAATTTTTATTTCCACCTGTTTAACAAAAACATGTTCTTTTGTTTTTAATATAAGATCGGGCCTGCCCATTGATTAAAAATATTAAAAGGCTGCGGTATTTTAACTGTACGAAGGTAGCATAATCACTTGTCTTTTAATTGGAGGCTAGAATGAATGGTTTGATGAGAAATAAACTTTCTTTAGATAATTTATTTGAATTTAATTTTTTAGTTAAAAAGCTGAAATTTTTTTATAGGACGAGAAGACCCTATAGAGGTTTACTAATTTTATAAATTATATTTTTTGTTAATTAATTTATTTTTTAGAAAAATTAGTTTTGTTGGGGTGACAATAAAATTTTATTAACTTTTATTATCAATTCTCATTAATTTATGTTTTTTTGATCCAGATTTTCTGATTAAAAGATTAACCTACCTTAGGGATAACAGCGTAATCTTTTTGGAGAGTTCATATCGATGAAAAGGTTTGCGACCTCGATGTTGAATTAAGATAAGGGATGGGGGTAGATTTTCATCTTTTTGGTCTGTTCGACCATTATATTCTTACATGATTTGAGTTCAGACCGGCGTGAGCCAGGTCGGTTTCTATCCTTATTTAAAGTAATTTAGTACGAAAGGACCAATTACTTTAATTATATTATTTTCTTTGATTAATTTTAACTATTTTGGCAGATTAGTGCTATAAATTTAGAATTTATATATGTGTTTATTACACAAATAGTAATATATATAATTATTTATATTTTTATACTTGTTATAGTTTTATTATCTGTAGCCTTTGTTACTTTATTAGAACGAAAGATTTTAGGTTATATTCAGCTTCGTAAAGGACCTAATAGGGTAGGTTATATAGGTATATTACAACCATTTAGTGATGGGTTAAAATTATTTTTTAAGGAACAAACATATTTGTATACATCTAATTTTATGATTTATTATTTTTCACCTGTTTTTATATTAATATTATCTTTTAGATTGTGATTATTATTTCCTTTTATAGTTAATGTATATAATTTTAATTTAGGATTTTTATATTTTTTGTGCTGTACAAGTTTAGGTGTTTATGGTGTTTTAATATGTGGCTGATCTTCAAATTCTAATTATTCAATGCTTGGATCTCTTCGTTGTATAGCTCAAACTATTTCTTATGAAGTAAGTATGTCTATAATTTTATTGTGTTTAATTTTATTCGTCTACGGTTTTGATTTGATTTTATTTTCTAATTTTCAAAATTATATTTGGTTTATATTTTTTTCTTTTCCTTTATTTTTTTGTTGAGTATCTTCTTTTTTGGCTGAAGTAAATCGTTCACCATTTGATTTTGCTGAAGGGGAATCAGAATTAGTTTCTGGTTTTAATGTTGAGTATAGAAGAGGGGGTTTTGCTTTTATTTTTTTATCGGAATATATAAATATTATTTTTATAAGTTTATTAACAGTTATTTTTTTCTTGGGTTGTGACCTAAATTCTTTAATATTTTTTATAAAATTGGTTTTTATCATTTTTTTAGTTATTTGAGTTCGTGGAACTTTGCCTCGATTTCGTTATGATAAATTAATATATTTGACTTGAAAAGTGTTTTTGCCCATTTCTTTAAATTATTTTATTTTCTATATAGGTTTTATTATTTTTATGTTTGAATATTTATAATCATTATTATAAGTTAAGTTAATAGGAGAATTAAACTCCTATCTTATATTTTCAAAATATATGCTTATCTAAAGCTTAATTAACTAGTCTGTTAATTTATCTCATATTTTTAATATAATTGGGTTAATAATGAAATATATAAAATATAATGTTGTAATAATTTGTCCGGTTGTAATAAAAGGCTCTTCTGCTGGTCGAGCCCCAATCCATGTTAATAAGATTACTATTGTTAGGAATGATCAAAATATTATTTGGTTAATTGGATAAAATATATTTCTTTGAAATTTATTTTTTGAGGTTAGCGGAATAATTATTATTATTATAATAGATAAAATTATAGCTACTACACCCCCTAATTTATTTGGAATTGATCGTAAGATTGCATATGCAAATAAAAAATATCATTCAGGTTGAATGTGAATGGGGGTAACTAAAGGATTTGCTGGAATAAAATTTTCGGGATCTCCCAATAAACGTGGTTCTAACAGATTAATAATAAGAAATAAATAAAGGGCGACTAATATTCCTATAATATCCTTAATAGAAAAGTATGGGTGGAATGGCATTTTATCATAATTTCTATTAATTCCGGTAGGGTTGTTTGATCCTGTCTGGTGAAGAAATAACAAATGAATTATTGTTATTCCGGCCAGAATAAATGGTAATAGGAAATGTAATGTGAAAAATCGTGTTAATGTGGCATTATCAATTGAGAACCCTCCTCATAATCATTTTACGATTTCATTACCAAGATATGGAATTGCTGACATTAAGTTGGTGATAACTGTTGCCCCCCAAAAAGATATTTGTCCCCATGGTAATACATATCCTAGGAATGCAGTTGCCATAATAATAAATAATATAATAACTCCGATTCTTCATGTTATAAATAGTTTATAAGAACCATAATATATACCTCGTCCAATATGTAAATATAAACAAATAAAAAATATTGATGCTCCGTTGGCATGTATATTGCGTAGCAGTCATCCAGTATTCACATCACGTGTAATATGAATGACTCTATCAAATGCAATGTTAACATCAGCTGTGTAATGTATGGCTAAAAATACTCCAGTTAAAATTTGGATAATTAAACATATTCCTAAAAGTGACCCAAAATTTCATCAAATGGAGATTGATGATGGGGTTGGTAAGTCGAACAAAGATGAATTTATAATTTTAATTATTGGATGTGATTTTCGAATTGGTTTTTTCATAATTTTTTTTTCGTATTGGTCCTTCAAATGTATTTGTAATAAAGATAACATAAATTATAGTTATTAATAAATATAGTGCTATTATAATTGTAATAATAGATCTTTGTGTATTAAATAATTTTATTATGGACATATTTTGTTGACTATCTGCAGTTTGAATAATAGCTCTATTATAAGATAATATATCTTCTTTTAAAAAGATTGCTCTTACGATTATAGTTGTTATAATTAAAATTAATGTTTTGAATGAGAATTTTATAATTTCGTTTGAAGCAATTCTGGCTATGTATATGAATAGTACTAATATTCCACCTAATATAACTAGGACTAGGATATAAGAATATCATGTATATTTTATTCAAATTCTCATAACTATTGATGATAAAAATGTAATCAGGATTAATCTAAATCCTATACTTAATGGATGATTTAAAGTAATTAAAGTGGTGGATGTAGCGATTATAAATATAAAGATTAATTTCATATTCAGCGAGTAGTTTATTTAAAATATTAATTTTGGGGATTAAAGTAGGAATTTCTTATTCTCTTGCTGAAGTTTTAAAGTATTAACTATCTATGATTTACAAGATCATTATTTTTTTATAAACTATTAAAACTTATTTTATTGAATTACTTAATTTTTTGATATATATTTTTATGTGGCTTAGTTATTTTATGTTCTTCACGTAAACATTTACTTTTGACTTTATTAAGCTTAGAATATTTAGTTGTTGTGATTTTCTTTGTGTTTTTCTTTTTTTTATATTGTTATATAAGAGAATATTATTTTATTATTTTTTTTTTAACTTTTTCAGTTTGTGAAGGTGTAATAGGTCTTTCAGTCCTTGTTTCTATAATTCGTTGTCACGGGAATGATAATTTAATAAATATTAGAAGTTTAATATGATAAAAATATTGATTTTTTATTTCTTTTTGATTCCATTATGTTTTTTGAATAATTGAATAGTGTTAATTTGTTCTTTTTTTCTTTCCTTAATTTTATTTTTTAATATGAGATTATTTACATATTTTTATAGATCTTTAAGATATGGATTTATGATAGATGTTCTTTCATCTTCTCTAATTTATTTAACTATTTGGATTAGTTTATTAATGATTTTAGCCAGATATAAAGTTAATTTTACAAATTCTTCAAATTATTTTGTTTTGGTTATTGTTTTTTTAGCACTTTTTTTAATTTTATCTTTTTCTACTCAAAATATTTTTTTATTTTATATTTTTTTTGAATCAAGATTAATTCCAACTCTTTTACTAATTTTTGGTTGAGGTTATCAACCTGAACGTCTCTCTTCAGGGTTTTATTTATTATTTTATACTCTTTTTGGGTCATTACCACTTTTATTATCAATTTTTTATATTAATAATTTATGTTTAAGTCTATTTTATCCTTTAATTTTTATTAATTATAATTTATATATATATTTAGGTTTAGTTCTAGCCTTTTTAATTAAAATACCCATGATTTTTTTTCATTTTTGATTACCTAAGGCCCATGTTGAAGCTCCTATTTCAGGTTCTATAATTTTGGCTGGTATCCTTTTGAAATTAGGTGGTTACGGTTTAATACGTGTCTTAGGTTTTATAAATGGTGATTTTAATTTAAATAATATTTTATTAATTAGATTAAGTTTATTTGGTATGATAGTTGTCGGTTTTATTTGTATATTTCAAGTTGATATAAAATCTATAATTGCCTACTCTTCTGTAAGACATATAGCTTTAGTAATTTGTGGTATTTTTTCAATAAATAATTTAGGTATGTTAGGCTCTTTAATTTTAATAATTGGACATGGTCTTTGTTCTTCTGGTCTATTTTGTTTAGCTAATTTAATTTATGAACGTTCAAATAGTCGTAGATTTTATTTTAATAAGGGTATAATTAGTTTGATGCCTCAACTCTCTTTTTTTTGATTTTTATTATGTGCTAATAATATGGCTAGACCTATAACTTTAAATCTGTTGGGAGAAGTTTTTATTATTAATAGAGTGATAAGATGATCTTATTATACTTTTTTCTTTTTATTCTGAGGTTCATTTTTAAGTTGTTGTTATAGAATTTACTTGTATTCTAATACACAGCACGGTTCTTTATATTCAGGATTAAAATTGATTTATAATATTAATTTACGTGAATATATATTAATTTTTTTTCATTGTTTTCCTTTAAATTTTATAATTTTGAAAATTGATATTTTTATGGTTTGATTATGTTTGAATAGTTTAATGAGAATAATAATTTGTGGTGTTATAGGTATAATATTATTTCAGACTTTGAAGTATACTTCTTTTTATATAATTAGATCATTCTTTTTGTTTGCTTTGGGCTCATTAATATTTTTAATAGGTCTTTCTTTTATTTATTATAATCAGGTTTTTTTATTGGATTGAGAATTTATTTCTTATAATAGTATAATGATTACTCTAACTTTAATTTTTGATTGAATGTCATTATTATTTAGAGGTTGTGTCTTTTTTATTTCATCTATAGTAGTTATATATAGCCATTCATATATAATTTCAGATCAAAATAAAATTCGATTTTTGTATTTAGTTTTAATATTTATTTTTTCTATATTTATACTTATTATGAGACCTAACCTTGTTAGTATTTTAATTGGTTGAGATGGTCTAGGCCTGGTATCTTATTGTTTAGTTATTTATTTTCAAAATTATAAATCTCATAGAGCTGGTATATTAACTATTATGACAAATCGTATTGGTGATGTAGCTATTCTTTTATCTATCGCTTGAATGATAAATTTTGGTAGTTGACATTTTTTTTATTATTTATTTATTTATGATGATTGAGTTTTTTATATAGTTTTTTTATTAATTTTGGCTGGTTTTACTAAAAGAGCCCAAATTCCCTTTTCTTCTTGATTACCTGCTGCCATGGCAGCACCTACCCCAGTTTCTGCTTTAGTTCATTCTTCTACATTAGTTACTGCTGGGGTTTATCTTTTAATTCGTTTTAGTTCAATAATTTATATATTTAACTGTAATTTTTTTTTAATATTGGCTTTGTTAACTATATTTATATCAGGTTTGGGGGCCAATTTTGAATTTGATTTAAAAAAAATTATTGCCTTATCCACCTTAAGACAGTTAGGTTTAATGATAAGTATTCTTTTTTTAGGTTATCCTTATTTATCTTATTTTCATTTATTAACGCATGCTTTTTTTAAGGCTTTACTTTTTTTGTGTGCTGGTTTAATTATTCATGTTATAAATGATACCCAAGATATTCGTTTTATGGGTGGTCTTACATATCAATTACCTTTTACAATTACATGTTTTTGTATCTCTAATCTTTCTTTATGTGGATTTCCTTATCTTTCGGGATTTTATTCTAAGGATTTAATTTTAGAATTAATAACATTTTCTGGTTCTAATATTTTTATTTATATTATTATGTATTTTTCTGTAGGTTTAACTGTTTCTTATAGAATACGTTTAATTTATTATACAATAAGTATACATCCTAATTCATATGGGTGTCAAAGATATATAGAGGACAAATTAATAAATTTCTCTATAATTTTTTTAGTTATAATATCAATATTTTCAGGAAGCTTATTAATATGAATAATTTTCTCAACACCAGTTTTTTTAATTATAACAACTTTTATAAAATTGATATCTTTATTAATAATTTTTTTAGGGGGTTTTTTAGGCTATGAACTATCAATTTTTTATTATAATTCTTTTTCCAATTACTTAATCTTTTATAAAATTTCATCTTTTTTAGGAAGTATGTGATTTTTACCTTCTTTTAGAACATATGTTTTAAATAATAATTTTTTTAAAATTTCATTTGGTTTTAACCATAATCTAGAAGTTGGTTGAGGGGAATTAATTTTCTCAAAACTATCTTTTTTTTACGTAGTAGTTTTGAGTAAATTTATTCATTTTTTTTATTATAATAATTTGAAGATTTATATGGTTTCTTTTTTTTTGTTTGCTTTAATATTTTTTGTTTTTTAAACTTGGATAGCTTAAATATAAAGCTTAATATTGAAGATATTATCATGGGATTTATCCCTTCAGGTATTTATAAAAATAATAATTTTGTTTTTTCATTGAAAATGAAATGTTTTTTTTAAACTATATAAATATAAGAGAAAAACGGATTTTAACCGCTTTAAAAGATAGTTAGCGGCTTCTTTTAGTAACAACATTCTCTTTTAACTAGATTTTTAATCAATAATTTCATTAACAGTGAAATACCTCTATTTTGGTTTTAGTTAAAAGTAGGGGGCCTTAGCCCTATTTTTAGGTCGAAACTAAATGTAAAATTTACTTCATTACTTGAGGATAATTCATTTTGAATAATTTTTAATTGCAAATTAAATGTTATAATTAACTATAACCCCAGTTTCTTCATTCTAGGATGCCGTTTTTTCATTCATGATATAATCCAGCGATTAAGATGATAAGAAATGCGGATGTTACAATAAACCATGATTTTATTTTAGTTATTTGTATAATTTTAATAGTTGGTATTAAGATTACAATTTCAACATCAAAAATTAAAAAGATAATTGCAATTATAAAAAATTGGATTGAAAATGGTATACGAGATGATCTTTTAGGGTCAAATCCACATTCAAATGGTGTTATTTTTTCTCGATTGTTTTTTGATTTTTTTGAAATAATCGAGCATAGTCTGATTAAAGCTAAACTGATAATTATTCTAATTATAATTGATGTTCTAGTTAATATAATTACTTCTTCTCTTTCAAGACCTCTTAATTGGAAGTTAAGAATACTAAATATACTAAAAAAGTAGCTACCTCATCAATAAATTGAAATATATAGGAATAATCATACTACATCAACAAAATGTCAATATCAAGCTGCTGCTTCGAATCCAAAATGATGTTTATTTGAAAAATGAAATTTTATAGTTCGGATTAGGCAAACTAATAAAAATGTAGTACCGATAATTACATGGATTCCATGGAATCCTGTTGCCATAAAGAAACAAGATCCATAGACGGAGTCTCTGATTGTAAATGGGGACTCTAAGTATTCATATGCTTGCAGTATAGTGAAGTAAATCCCTAGCGTGACAGTGAGAAATAAACCCCTAACTGTTTGTCTATGATTTTTGTTTATGATACTATGGTGTGCTCATGTAATAGTAATACCAGAAGATAATAAAATTGTTGTATTTAAAAGAGGAATATCTATAGGATTAAAAGTTTTGATTCCTTTCGGAGGCCAGGTTATACCGATTTCAATAGTCGGTGCGAGTCTACTGTGAAAGAATGCCCAAAAAAATGAGATAAAGAAAAAGATTTCTGAGATGATAAATAGGATTATACCTCACTTTAACCCATTAGTTACTATAATTGTGTGTTTGCCTTGATATGTGCCCTCACGTACAATATCTCGTCATCATTGAATTATTGTTAAAATTAAAATTAAAATTCCAGTTATTATCAATATAGGGTTTTTTATATGAAATCATATAACTATACCAGATGTTATAGTCATGGCTCCAATTGACCCTGTTAATGGTCACGGTCTTGGATCTACTAGATGAAATGGGTGATTACTTTTTTGCATAGTTTACTTCACTAGAGTATAGGGTTGTAAGAACTGAAAATACATATGCTTGAATTATAGCTACTGCTGTTTCAAATAATATTAATATAATTTGAATTATTATTAATATCATAATTATGATTGATGAAGCTTGTGTTGTGTTGTTGCCCAGAAGACTTATTAATAGGTGTCCGGCAATTATATTAGCTGTTAGTCGAACAGCCAAGGATCCTGGACGGATAATATTACTAATAGTTTCAATACATACTATAAATGGTATAAGTATTCCAGGTGTTCCCGCTGGAATTAGATGTCTAAATATATTTTGTGTTTTATTAATTCATCCAAATAATATAATTGATATCCATAAAGGTAATGACATAGCTAGTGAGAAGATTAGATGGCTTGATCTAGTAAAAATATATGGCAGAAGGCCTATTATATTATTAATTAGAATGAATATAAATAAAGATGTTATTATTAAAGTTAATCCTTCACTTTTTGATAAAAGTGTTTTAAATTCTTGATGCAATGTTTTATAAATTAAATTAATTATTATACTTTGACGAGATTTAATTAATCAATATGGATAGGGTATAATTATTAAAATAATTATAGTTCTTATTCAGTTCATTGAATAATATATTGATGTAGATGGATCAAATGTTGAAAATAGGTTTGTTATCATTTTCAGTTAAGTTGATTTATTTTTTTATCTTTTCTATTTGTTTTAATTTGGTAATTTTTATTAAAATAGGATATACTATTAATTACGATAATTATAATAATAAATATAATTATTAATCTGAGCCATGATATAGGTGCTATTTGTGGTATAGAAAAATATTATTTTAATTTTTTCAGTCTGACAGTCTGATGTTTTTTATAAACTAATTTTTCCATTAAGAGTATACGTTAATTACTATTTTTTGGTTTAAGAGACCATTGCTTTACTTTCAGCCACTTAATGATTTATTTTTTAATCATCTGATAAATTGTTTTGTATTTACTCTTTCAATTATGATTGGCATAAATCTATGATTTGCTCCACAAATTTCAGAACATTGTCCATATATAATTCCTGGTCGATTAATAAATATAGATCCTTGATTTAATCGACCGGGGATGGCATCAATTTTAATCCCTATTCTCGGAATTGTTCAAGAATGCAATACATCTGTTGCGGTAACAATAATACGGATTTGATTATTTATGGGTAGAACAATACGATTATCTGTTTCTAAAAGACGAAATTCATTAATTTCAATTTCTCTAGTTGGTTTTATATATGATTCAAATTCGATATTTTTGAAGTCTGAATATTCATAGCTTCAATATCATTGGTGTCCAATTGCTTTAATAGTTAATGTAGGGTTTTTTGTTTCATCTATTATATATAAAATACGAAGTGATGGTAAGGCAATTAGGATGAGAATCATCGCCGGAATGATAGTTCAAATAATTTCAATTATTTGATTTTCTATTATGAAACGATTAATTATTTTATTAAATAGTATTTTAAATATAATTCAGGCGATGATAGTTGTAATAATAATTAAAATAATTATTGTATTGTCATGGAAGAACATTAATTGTTCTATTAATGGTGAGTTAGGGTCTTGAAAATTGATTTGTGATCATTTACTAATTTCTAAAAAAAGATTATTCTTTATAGATGAATCTTAAATTCATTGCATATTTTTCTGCCATATTAGAAGTTAAATGCAATTGGTATTTCGTTATATGAGTGTTCGGCTGGCGGATATCTTTGTAATCATTCAATACTTGAGTTTAAGTTTATTACAAATATAATTTTTCGTTTTGAGATTATACTTTCTCATATAATTATGATGAATATTATAGTCCCTAAAATTGAAATGGTTGACCCAATTGATGAAATTACGTTTCATGATATATATATATCTGGATAGTCTGAATATCGTCGTGGTATTCCTCTTAATCCAAGGAAGTGTTGGGGGAAAAAGGTTAAGTTTACTCCAATAAATATTGTAAAGAATTGAGTTTTTAATCATTTTGGGTTTATTGTTATTCCCGTAAATAGTGGATATCATTGAATAAATCCGGCTATAATAGCAAATACTGCTCCTATGGAGAGTACATAATGGAAGTGTGCAACAACATAATATGTATCGTGAAGGACAATATCAATTGATGAATTAGCTAAAACAATCCCAGTTAACCCCCCAATTGTAAATAAGAATACGAATCCTAATGTTCATAGTATTGATGGTGAGTAGTTAATTATAGATCCATGAATTGTTGCTAATCATCTAAAAATTTTAATTCCAGTTGGGATGGCAATAATTATTGTGGCTGATGTAAAATATGCTCGTGTATCAACATCTATTCCAACTGTAAATATATGGTGGGCTCAAACAATAAATCCTAATAACCCAATTGCTAGTATTGCGTAGATTATTCCTGTTGATCCAAATGCGTTTCTTTTACCTCTTTCTTGTCTAATAATATGAGAAATAATTCCAAATCCGGGTAGAATTAAAATGTAAACTTCTGGGTGACCAAAAAATCAAAATAAGTGCTGGTAAAGAACTGGATCCCCCCCTCCCGCTGGGTCGAAGAATGATGTATTTAAATTTCGGTCAGTTAATAATATAGTGATAGCCCCTGCTAGAACGGGCAAAGATAATAATAATAGTAGTGCGGTAATACCAACAGATCATACAAATAGGGGGATTTTTTCTCTGGTTATTCCAGATGTTCGTATATTGATAATAGTAGAGATAAAATTTACAGCCCCTAAGATTGATGATACACCTGCAAGGTGTAGGGAGAAGATTGTTAAATCTACTGATGCTCCGTTATGAGCTAAATTACTTGATAAAGGTGGATAAACTGTTCATCCTGTTCCCGCCCCTGCATCAACTATTCTACCAATTAATAATAATGTTAGGGAGGGGGGTAAAAGTCAAAATCTTATATTATTTATTCGAGGAAAAGCCATATCAGGTGCTCCAATTATTAGGGGGACTAGTCAGTTACCAAATCCTCCAATTATAATTGGTATGACCATGAAGAAAATTATGATGAAAGCATGGGCTGTAACGATAACATTATAAATTTGATCATTTCCAATAAATGATCCAGGTTGACCCAATTCAATTCGAATAATTCATCTTATTGATATTCCAATTATTCCTGATCATATTCCTAATATAAAATATAAAGTTCCAATATCTTTATGATTTGTTGAAAATATTCATTTATTCAATTTTATGTTCTCTATATAAATTAATTTATAATGATAAAGTGTCTGATTATAGGTTGTAAATTGTAAATTTATATATGAATTTTTAATTCCTTTATCAGGCTTTATAGTCAATTTGATGATATTAGACTGCAATTCTGAAGTAGTGTTATACTAAAGCCTATAAAATTGTATTTATATTTTTAACTTTGAAGGTTAATAGTTTATTTAACTTAAGGTTTTATGTTATTCTAATAATTATAGTGATAGGTAGTATCATGTTGATTAAAAAATTTATTATATTTGTTATTTTTATATCTCTTCTTTTAATATTTCATTTATTGATATAGTTATTTATTATAATAATTGGTGTAATTATACGTAAATAATAAAATAGTGTAATTATGGATGTTATTATTAAAATTACAATAGTAATTTTACATTCATTATTTATAAGAGATTGGATAACTAATCATTTAGGTAGAAAACCTAAAAATGGGGGTAGCCCCCCTAAACTTAATATTATTATGATGAAACTAATTTTTTCAGTTTTAGTTTTTATATTTATGTTTATTTGATTAATAAAGTTAATTGATTTCTTTTTGAATCTTTGAGATAAAATGAAAATTATTGTTGAATAGATAATTAAATATTTTATTCATGTTTCGTTGTCATATACAACGCAAGTTGTAATTCATCCTAGATGGTTAACCGATGAATAGGCTATAATTTTTTTTGTAGATGTTTGATTAATACCCCCAATTGCTCCAATTAGGGCACTTAAAATAGCTAATAAATTAATTATTAAGATATTATTATTTGTATTTCTTAAAATATATAGAGGTGCGATCCTCTGTCATGTTATAAGTATTATACAATTGTTCCATTTTAATTTTTTTATAATATTAATAAATCATAAATGTATGGGCGCTATTCCGATTTTTATAATTATTCTTAATGTGATGATCGATATAGGTAAGTAATTAATTATATTTTCATCAATCATAATTAATGGGTTTATAGTGATTGTAAATAGAAATATTATTGAGGCCATGCTTTGGATAATAAAATAAATTATTTTTGATTCTGATGATATAAGTCTTTTTTCTTCTTCTATTAATGGAATAAATGATATTATATTAATTTCTAACCCTATTCATATGCTAAATCAATTTTCTGATCTTAATACTAATAATGTGGACAAAATGGTAGTTGTTAATATTATAATTTTAGTTGAAATTTTTATTAT